TTTTGTTTGTTTGTTGCCTGTGTTTGCGTTTGTTGTTTGTCATTCGTAGGGGAGTTGCTATAATAAATTTGTGATTTTTTGATGTAAAAATATGTATATATAATATGGGTGCAATTATTAATGTAACTCCAGTACTGATGACAAAAAAAAAAGTGTATATATAATGTGTGTTAACGATGCGTTTATGATGGCCTTGAAAATGGTAGAAAAAGGCCTTGTGGTGTTTAGGAAATTAGAGGAAGTGTAAAATTATAGAATTATGCCCATCAAGCATTGACTGAAATGGCACTTAATCGAGGAGGGTGGAAATACCATAACCAGATGTAAAACAAAGTGCATCAGAGCCCGAATGATTCCCCAAATACGCCAACCGTCTCATTAATTAGTCCGTCGGGAAAGACGAAGACCGAGATCCATTGATGCCCAGACCTAAATTGTGAGCCTGCTGACGAGCATACTTATGGGGGTACGTTGAAGGTTACCAGAAAAAAAAAAGGGATACCAAAAGGACTGATACAGACCAGTGATCTAATAATGAATGAAATGTTGAAATTTAGCATACCAGATGTCTGTTAAAGGGGAACGTGGATGGATTAACCTAGGAATGACCTCGACTTAGGAATCAGGGGTGCCTCCACCATGTTGTGGGCAGGGTTAGGGGAAATACGGGTTCCTGAAACTAGCGCATACCATGAACATCATGCGGCGGGTAGTTGTCTCGCGGAGGATGGTGAATCAAGAAACCTACCTGATACCAGGTATAATATCCCGATTGACGAGCAGGTACTGAGAGGGGTAGACCGTAACAGCACTGAAGAACAATTTTGGGTATGATAGTCAGTTAACTGGGTTAACCGTATGCACGAGGTATCCAATATATGGTTTGGGCACGTATATAGGGGGTATTACCGTTACCATAGATGAATATGAGGTAAATATAAGTATGTACGTATACATAGTATATGGGTATAGTACGTATATTGAATGTAGTCCATGCCTGATAGAGATATGTGGACAATAAATGAATGTACAATAATACATAGCCCGGGGGGGGTAGGGGGGGGTCCCCTTACTAAAAGGCTATGTATTCCTAGTTTCTGTAGTTGAGAGCAACGATGGTTTTTCAGACCGTAGACCTTGGATAATACCCAAGCAGAAATTATTATGACCTATTTTATTTTTTTCTTAGGGTTATGTTTTATTTTAGGAGCATTAGCGGTAGCGTCTAATCCGTCTCCTTATTATGGGGTACTTGGTTTGGTGCTAGGGTCTGTTGTTGGGTGTGGGTGGTTGTTAAGTCTTGGGGTGTCTTTTATTTCTTTAGTGTTGTTTTTAGTTTATTTGGGGGGTATGTTGGTGGTTTTTGTGTACTCTGTGTCTTTGGCTGCTGATCCCTTCCCTGAGACTTGGGGAGACTGGCGGGTATTGGGGTATGGTGTTGGTTTAGTTTTAGTGGTTTTTGTGGGAATGGTGGTTGGGAATTTTGTGGGTGTAGGGGTTCAAGGTGTGAATACTGTGGATTGTGGGGGTGCTGTTTCTATCCGTATGGATTTTAGTGGGGTAGCTATGTTTTATTCTTTAGGTGCAGGGATGTTTTTGGTTGCAGGGTGGGGGTTGTTGTTAACTTTGTTTGTGGTTTTAGAGCTTGTACGGGGGTTATCTCGGGGGGCAATTCGGGCTGTATAGGGGGGTGGAAGGTTGTTTATCAGGAGATAGTTTAATAAAGAATATCAGCTTTGGGAGCTGAAGGTAAGGGTTTAAGTCCCTTTTTCCTGAGGTGAAGGAGAGTTTGGGGTTGCTAGGGTTGTAGGGTACGAGGTTAATTTTGGTGGGCCTTCATTTACTTCTCCCTCCCCCATACTCTAAGAAGGGGTGCAGTCTTCACTCTTTGGTTTACAAGACCAATGTTTTTAATAAACTATTAGAGTATTATTAGTAGAGTATCTTATTTTCTAGGGCTCCAATAGTGGGGAATAGAATTAGGAGGATAAGGAAGTAGGTGAAGGAGGCTGTTTGGCCAATGATAATAAAGGGGTGTTCTACTGGTTGGCTGCCAATTCACGTTAGGACGAGCAGATTGGCTACGAGGAGTCAGAATAGTATTTGTGAGAGGGGTCGGAAGGTTATTGAACGTTGTTTGGATTTATGTAGAAAGGGGATTAGGAATAGAATTAGTACAGAGGCAGCTAGGGCAAGTACGCCTCCTAGTTTATTTGGGATTGAACGTAGGATGGCGTATGCGAATAGGAAATATCACTCTGGCTTAATATGTGGGGGTGTGACTAGAGGGTTGGCTGGGGTGAAGTTTTCAGGATCTCCTAGAAGATTTGGTGAAAAAAAGGCTAGGATTAGGAGAGGGATAAATATGAGTGTAAATCCTAGGATGTCTTTTAGAGAGAAGTATGGGTGGAACGGAATTTTGTCACAGTGAGAAACGATTCCTAGGGGGTTGTTTGATCCTGACTCGTGGAGAAAGGTTAGGTGGATGATAGTGATACCGGCGATTAAGAATGGAAGTAGGAAGTGTAGGGCGAAGAATCGTGTGAGGGTTGGGTTGTCCACTGAGAAACCCCCTCAGGCTCATTCCACTAGGGTTTGTCCAATGTAGGGGATAGCTGAGAATAGGTTTGTGATGACTGTGGCTCCTCAGAATGATATTTGTCCTCATGGTAGGACATAACCTACGAAGGCGGTTGCTATTAATGTCAGTAGGAGAATAACTCCAGTGTTTCAAGTTTCTTTGTAGAGGTAGGAGCCGTAGTAGAACCCTCGTCCGATATGGAGATAGATACAGATGAAGAAGAATGATGCTCCATTTGCATGTAGATTGCGGATAAGTCAGCCGTATTGTACATTTCGGCAGGTGTGGGCCACGGATGAGAAGGCTAGTGAGGTGTCGGCTGTGTAGTGTATGGCTAGTAGAAGTCCTGTGAGAATTTGGGTGATCAGGCAGATTCCTAGTAGGGATCCAAAGTTTCATCAAGCTGAGATGTTTGAGGGGGAAGGAAGGTCGATTAGAGAGTTGTTGATGATTTTGAGTAGAGGGTGGGATTTTCGGATGTTAGGGGCCATTGGTTTTGTTCTTTGGGTTGATAGGAGTAGAATGAGGATGGATAGGGCAAATGATCCTAGGTAGGTTTTAATTAGTCCGGTGTGCAGGGGGGTTGAGGTTTTAGCTGCTATAAGTTGTAAGTCGGCTAACCCTTCTGGCCCTATTTTTTTGTACCATGAAAGGTCGATTAGGTGGGAGGCAATTTTTTGTCCATTGTTGAGTAGTGTTATGGGATTTAGTCGATGGAAAAGGGGGTTAAAGTAGCCTAATGTAATAGAGAAATTTGAGTAGGTATTTTGTTTGGAGAGGGTAAGACTGTGGGTTAGGTTTAGTAGTTCTAATGCTAGTATGATGCCTAGGATAGTAACAATGATAGCAGCTATTTTTGTGATTATTGGTATGGTTATAGGGGGCGTTTTTGTTGGTAGAATGTTGGATGTGATTAGGAGGCCAGCGATAACGCTACCCAATGCAAGTCGAGTGATGGGGTTGGTAACTGCGGGGGAATTTTCGTTGATTGGGGCAATTGAGGGGATTCGGGTAAATCCTGTTTGTACTATGAGTATTATTCGAATGCTATATGTAGCTGTGAAGGAGGTGGCCAGTAAGGTGAGTAGGAGGGCTCAAGTGTTTAGGTAGGAGTTGTTAAGGTTTTCGATGATTAGGTCTTTTGAGTAGAATCCAGCGAGGAATGGAGTTCCTATTAGGGCGAGGTTGCCAATGGTCAAGCAGGCAGTGGTTGTTGGGAGTAGTTTTTGTAAGCCGCCTATTTTTCGAATGTCTTGTTCACCTCCTAGGCTGTGGATGATTGAGCCGGAGCACAGGAAGAGTATTGCTTTAAAGAAGGCATGGGTTGAGATATGGAGGAAGGCTAGTTGGGGGAGGTTTAGTCCGATAGTGACTATTATTAGTCCTAGTTGACTCGATGTAGAGAAAGCGATGATTTTTTTAATGTCATTTTGTGTAAGAGCGCATGTGGCAGCAAATAGTGTGGATAGAGCTCCTAGGCAGAGACATGTAGTTATAGCTGTTTGGTTGTTGGTTAGTAAAGGGTGAGTGCGGATAAGTAGAAAGATTCCTGCTACAACTATTGTGCTGGAGTGTAGTAAGGCTGAAACGGGTGTTGGGCCTTCTATCGCTGCGGGAAGTCATGGATGAAGGCCGAATTGGGCTGATTTTCCTGTGGCAGCTAGAATGAGGCCTAGGAGTGGTAGCAGTGGTATTTGATTTTCATATGAGGCTTGTTGGATTTCTCAGGTGTTTATGGTAGAGGCAAGTCATGCCATGCTTAGGATGAGGCCTACGTCTCCAATTCGATTGTAGATTACAGCTTGGAGGGCAGCTGTGTTTGCTTCTGCTCGTCCGTGTCATCAACCAATTAGTAGAAAAGATATAATACCGACTCCCTCTCAACCGATGAAGAGTATGAATAGGTTATTGGCGATTGTTAGGGTTAGTATAGCGATTAGGAATATTAATAAGTAAATAAAGAATTTAGTGATATGGGGTTCTGAGGCTATATATCAGGTTGCGAACTGTAGGATAGATCACGTTACAAATAGGGCAATAGGGAAGAATAGTATTGAGTATTGGTCTATTTTAAAGCTGAGGGGGATTTTGAAGTTAGGGGTGAAGTTTCAATATCACTGTGAGATGATGGTCTCTGTCCCAGAGTAGATGAAGATTGATATAGGGATTAAGCTTGTGAAGAAGGCTGTTTTTACAGTTGATGTAATAGATAGTGGGGTGTTTTGGAGTTTGGGTGATAAGAGTGGTAGGATGATTGGTGTGAGTAAGATGATTAGTGTAAGGAGTATGGAGGTATTGAGGAGTAGTGTAGTCTCCATTGCTTTTACTTGGAGTTGCACCAAGATGAGTGGCTCCTAAGACCAATGGATTGCTGTTATCCTTTAAAAGCAAGGGGGCTGAGGGTTTAGACTCAGATGCAGGAGTTAGCAGTTCTTGCTGGTTAAACCACCCCTCGGCGAATAAGAAGATTTTAACTTCTATTTTTAGAATCACAATCTAATGTTTGGGTTAAAACTATATTTGCATTAGATGGTCCCTGAGATTAGTTCTGGTTTTAGTATAAGGAGTAGTATGGGGAGAATATGGAGGGTTATTAGAAGGTGCTCTCGTGTGTTTGAGTTGGGGATTGATGTGATATAGGAAGGTGATGTCCCTCGTTGAGTTATTAGGAGCATAAAGAGAGTGTATGAGGCAGTTAGAAGTGTTGCGAGTCCTGTGAGGATAATGGTTGGTATGGATCAGTTGAATAAAGCGGTTATGATTGTAAGTTCTGCTATTAAATTGGTTGTAGGTGGTAGTGCTATATTAGTTAGGTTGGCTAGCAATCATCATGTACTTATGAGTGGTAGTAGTGGTTGTAGGCCACGAGTTAGTAAGAGGATGCGGCTGTGTGTACGCTCGTAGTTTGTATTGGCTAAGCAGAATAGTATGGAGGATGTTAGGCCGTGTGAGATTATGAGGATCATGGCTCCTGAGAATGATCAGTCAGTTTGGATTATGCTAGCAGCGATAACTAAGCCTATATGACTTACGGATGAGTAGGCGATTAATGATTTTAAGTCAGTTTGGCGGAGACAGATCGAGCTTGTTATTAGTGCTCCTCACAGGGCAAGGGTTAGGAATGGGAAGCATAAGTAGCTTGTGAGGGGTCCTATTAGCATGGTTACTCGTATAATACCATAGCCTCCTAGTTTTAGCAGTAATGCGGCTAGTAATATGGAGCCTGCAATGGGGGCTTCTACATGGGCTTTGGGTAATCATAGGTGGAGTCCGTATAACGGTGCTTTTACTATAAATGTTATTAGGAGAGCTAGTCCTGATAGGGTCCCCGTTCATGAGAGTGTTAGTGAGGGGTGTATTAGTTCTAGGGTTGGCAGGTGGAGTGTACCTGTTTGTGTGTGTAGGTGGAGGAGGGTTACTAGAAGCGGTAAAGAGCTGATTAGAGTGTAGAATAGTAGGTAAATGCCAGCACTTAGTCGTTCAGGCTGATTTCCTCATCGAGTGATTAGAATTAGTGTTGGGATGAGAGTTGCTTCGAATGAGATATAAAATAGGATTACTTCTGTAGCTGAAAAAGCTAGGATAATAAAGGGTTGGATTGTGATGAGGGTTGTAATGAAGATTCGTTTTCGTACTATGGGTTCTTGTTGAAGGTGGTTTTGGCTTGCTATAAGTATGAGAGGGAGTAGTCAGCATGAGAGTACTAGTAGTGGAGCTGAGATTTGATCAACCCCTGCCCATTGTGAAAGGTTTTTATGAGGGAAGTAGGTTGGATGGAGTCATTGTAGGCTGATGGCAGCGATTAGAAGGCTGTGGGTTGTAGTGTTAGTTCAGATCAGGTTTTTTGGGGATAGGAGGGCTGTAGGCAGAAGTATAATTGTAGGAATAATAATTTTTAGCATTGTAGGAGGTTTAGGTTATGTAGGTGGTCAGAACCATGTGTTCGGGTTGATGATACTAGTATGGCCAGGCCTGTTCCTGCCTCACATGCAGAGAAAGCTAGTATTAATACTGGAATTAAAGTAAATGATGGTGTTTGAGTTTGGATTGGTCAGATTGATAGAGCAACATATAGGGAGAGTATTATGCTTTCTAGACATAGTAGGGCTGAGATAAAATGGGTTCGGTGGAAGGCAAGACCAAGGCCACTTAGAGTGAAGGCTGAGTAGAAACATAAGTGTAATAAGGACATAAGAAAGTTATAGGATTTTCTATAATCTGCTGAGCCGAAATCAGCTGTCTTAGTTAGACTAACTTTCTGTTATTCTGCTCATTCTAAGCCCCCTTGGGTTCATTCGTAAATTAATCCTAGAGTAAGTAGGAGGAGGATGATAGAAGTTCACAGTAAAGTTAGTGTAGGATGTGGGAGTTGGATTGCTCATGGGAGTGGGAGGAGGAGGGCGATTTCTAGGTCGAAGAGTAGAAATAGGATGGCTACTGAGGAAGAATCGGATGGAGAAGGGGAGTCGGGCGGAACCTAATGGGTCGAAGCCACATTCGTAGGGAGATAGTTTTTCTGCATCTGGGTTTATTTGGGCTAGTCAGAAGTTTACTGTGGTTAGGATGATGCTTAGTGTTAGGGAGAGTAGAAGTATGAATGTGATTATGTTTATTGCTCTTCTCTGGGGTTGCACCAGATTTTAGAGATTGGAAGTCAATTGTAATTAATATACTAGAAGAGCATGATCCTCATCAGTAGATTGTCATGTAGAGGAATAATCAGATAACGTCTACGAAATGTCAATATCAGGCAGCTGCCTCGAATCCAAAGTGGTGGTTGGATGTGAAGTGGAATTTGATTAGTCGTAGCAGGCAGACGGTGAGGAAGGATGATCCGATGATTACATGCAGGCCGTGGAATCCTGTAGCTACGAAGAAAGTAGAGCCATAGACTCCATCAGCAATTGAGAATGAAGCCTCATGGTATTCTATAGCTTGAAGGGCAGTGAAATAGAACCCTAACAGGATTGTTAGGGTTAGGGCATGGATTGCTTGTTTTCGATTACCCTCCGTAATACTGTGGTGAGCTCATGTAACGGTGACACCTGAGGCTAGAAGGATAGCTGTATTGAGTAGGGGCACTTCTAGTGGATTGAGGGGTTTGATTCCTGTGGGAGGTCATAGTCCCCCTAATTCTGGTGTTGGTGCTAAGCTTGAATGGAAGAATGCTCAGAAGAAACCTAGGAAAAAGAATGCTTCGGATGTGATGAAGAGGATTATACCGTATCGTAGGCCTTTTTGGACTGTGGGTGTATGGTGTCCTTGAAAGGTGCCTTCTCGTACAACATCTCGTCATCATTGTAGTATTACTAGGAGTATGGAGAGTAGGCCTAATGTTAATAAGTATATGGAGCTGTAGTGAAACCATATAATTAGTCCAGATGTTGTTAGTAGAGCAGCTGCAGCGCCGAAGATTGGTCATGGGCTGGGATCTACTATATGATAGGAGTGTGCTTGGTGTGCCATTAAATATTTTCTTGTAAGTATAAGCTTAGTAGGAGTACGAAGACGTAAGCTTGGATTATGGCGACTGCTACTTCTAGGATTGTTAGTAGGAGTAGGATGGATGCTGTTAGGATGGAGATGGTTGGTATGATAGGTAGAAGGGCCATAGTAGCAGTAGAGATGAGTTGAATTAGAAGATGGCCGGCTGTAAGGTTAGCTGTGAGTCGAACACCTAGGGCTAAGGGTCGGATAAGTAGACTTGTTGTTTCAATAAGAATGAGGGCTGGGATGAGTGGGGTGGGGGTTCCTTCTGGTAAGAGATGGCCAAGGGAAATAGATGGTTGGTTGCGTAGTCCTGTGAGGAGGGTTGCTAGTCAGAGGGGCAAGGCTAATGCTATGTTTATAGATAGTTGGGTGGTTGGGGTGAATGTATATGGCAGCAACCCTAGAAGGTTAGTTAATAGGAGGAAGACTATTAGTGATGAAAGAATGAGTGCTCATTTATGTCCTGGTTTGTTTAGTGGGGTTATTAATTGTTTTGTAATTAGTTGTAGAAATCATAGTTGGAGTGTAGAGAGACGGTTGGTAATTCAACGGCCTCCGGGGGATGGAAGCAATAGAGTAGGGAAGAGTAGGGAGAGTAGGATTAGTGGGATTCCTAGTAATTGAGGGCTGGCGAATTGGTCAAAGAAGCTTAGGTTCATGGTCAAGTTCATGGTGTGGGATTGGGGGTTGTTTTGGTTTTGTTGGGGGGTGAGTTTGTAGGGGTGAAAGATAGGAGTTTGGGTTGTATGAGGAGGAGCAAGATTGCTCATGATGCTAGTATGATGAGAAATCATGGGTTTGGGTTGAGTTGAGGCATATCATTAAGGAGGAGAAGTGCTCCTCTTTCTCTAGCTTAAAAGGCTAGTGCTGTTTCATAGCTTCTTAATGATGAGGAAGCAGAAAGTAGTGATGATCAGTTCTCGAAGTGTGTGAGTGGGGTTGATTCTACTACAATAGGTATATAGCTGTGGTTAGCCCCACAGATTTCTGAGCATTGACCGTAGAAGATTCCTGGTCGAGTAGTGATGAATGAGGTTTGGTTTAGTCGTCCTGGGATTGCATCGGTTTTAACACCCAGGGTTGGGACTGCTCATGAGTGAAGGACATCTCCGGCAGTGATGATGACTCGGATGGGTGATTCTATAGGGACAACAACTCGATGGTCGACTTCTAGTAGTCGGAAGTGACCTGAGGGCAGTTCTGATGTTGGGACTATGTATGAGTCGAATGAGAGGTCTTTAAAGTCTGTATATTCGTAGGTTCAATATCATTGATGGCCGATAGCTTTTAGGGTCAGGTCAGGTTCATCAATTTCATCTATTATATATAGGATTTGTAGGGATGGAAGGGCGAGTAGAATAAGTACGATAGCTGGTAGGATAGTTCAGATTAGTTCTACTTCTTGTGCGTCTACTGTGTTAGAGGATAGTTTTTCTATAAGTATTAAAGTAAGTAAATAGAGGACTAGACTACAAATTGCTAGTGCAACTATAAGTGCATGGTCGTGAAATTCAACTAGTTCTTCTATAATAGGAGACGATGCGTCTTGGAATCCAAATTGAGATGGGTTTGCCACATGAGATGTACAGGATTTTAACCTGTGACTTAGTCTTGACAAGGCTATGTAATGGGTTTACTAACTTCTCATAAGAAAGAAGCATAAGTGGTTTAGTGCAGTTGGCTTGAAACCAGCGTGTGGAGGTTCGATTCCTTCCTTTCTTGGACTTGAACATAGGCTGGTTCTTCAAAGGTGTGATGTGGGGGTGGGCAGCCATGGATTCACTCAATGTTGGTTGGGATTAGTTCTGGTTGGGCAACTTTTCGTTTTGAAGAGAATGCCTCCCAGATGATAAATATTAGTATGATTACAGCTGTTATAGAGATTAGGGAGCCAATAGAGGATAAGGTGTTTCATAGGGTGTAGGCATCTGGATAGTCTGAGTATCGTCGTGGTATTCCGGCTAGGCCTAGGAAGTGTTGTGGGAAGAAGGTTAGATTGACTCCTGTAAATATAACTCCGAAGTGGGCTTTTGCTCAGGTTGGATGGAGGGTGTATCCGGTAAATAGGGGGAATCAGTGTGTGAAGCCTGCCAAGATAGCAAAAACAGCCCCCATGGAGAGGACATAATGGAAATGGGCTACTACGTAGTATGTATCATGTAGGGCGATGTCTAGGGAGGAGTTTGCTAGTACGATGCCAGTTAGACCTCCGATAGTGAACAGGAAGATAAAGCCTAAGGCTCATAGAATAGGAGGGTCTCATTTGATTGTCCCTCCATGTAAGGTAGCTAATCAGCTGAATACCTTAATACCAGTTGGGATAGCGATGATTATGGTAGCGGATGTGAAGTAGGCTCGAGTGTCTACATCTATTCCTACGGTGAATATGTGATGGGCTCATACAATAAAGCCCAGGAATCCGATAGATAATATGGCTCATACTATTCCTATATATCCAAAAGGTTCTTTTTTCCCTGCGTAATAAGTCACTACATGAGAGATTATTCCAAAGCCTGGGAGAATTAAGATGTAGACTTCAGGGTGGCCGAAGAATCAGAAGAGGTGTTGGTATAGTACGGGGTCTCCTCCTCCAGCGGGGTCAAAGAATGTGGTGTTAAGGTTTCGGTCTGTGAGGAGTATGGTAATGCCAGCAGCAAGTACTGGGAGCGATAGTAGGAGAAGGATGGCAGTGATTAGTACAGATCATACGAACAGGGGTGTTTGGTATTGTGTGAGGGCTGGTGGTTTTATGTTGATAGCGGTAGTGATAAAGTTGATTGCCCCTAGGATGGAGGAAACACCAGCTAAGTGAAGTGAAAAAATGGCAAGATCTACAGAAGCCCCTGCATGGGCAAGATTTCCAGCCAGTGGAGGGTATACTGTTCATCCTGTTCCTGCTCCTGCTTCGACTGTGGATGATGCTAGTAGTAATAGGAAGGATGGAGGTAAGAGTCAAAAGCTCATGTTATTTATTCGGGGGAATGCCATGTCTGGAGCACCAATTATAAGTGGAACTAGTCAGTTTCCAAAGCCTCCGATCATTACGGGTATTACTATGAAGAAGATTATTACGAAGGCATGGGCAGTGACGACTACATTATAGATTTGGTCATCTCCTAGTAGTGTTCCTGGTTGGCCTAGTTCAGCACGGATAAGTAGGCTGAGGGCTGTACCTACTATGCCTGCTCATGCACCAAAGATGAGGTATAGTGTGCCAATGTCTTTGTGGTTTGTAGAAAAAAATCATCGAGTAATGAATGTCACAGGTAAGATGGCTGAGAGATTAAGCGTTAGGCTGTAGTCCTTTTTACAGAGGTTCAATTCCTCTTCTTATCGGCCCTGTAGTGAAATTCATATTGAGTTGCAAACTCATTGATGTACATTAAAAGTGTACCAGGGTCTGATTAGACAGAAGCCTGCTGGATAAGGCATTTAGCTGTTAACTAGATTATTATGGGATCAAGGCCCATCTGTCTAGGATAAGGCCTTAGCTTAATTAAAGTGTCTGATTTGCATTCAGGAGATACAGGTTAATGTCCTGTTGGTCTTAGCAGAAACTAAGAGGTTTCAACTCTTATTTAAGGCTTTGAAGGCCTTTGGTTTGGTTTTAGTTATCCTAAGTTTCTAAATAGAGGTGAGTATTATAGGGGAGAGGGGTAAGAGGGTTGTGGAGAGTGAAGTTAGGATAGCGGTTATAGGGTTAGTGTGTTTGTTAATATGTCATTGTTTTATGTGGTTAGCAGAGTTTGGGGGAAGTGTAATTGTTGCATAGTATGCGAGGCGTAGATAAAAGAATAGGCCTAGAAGTGATAGTATGGAGATGATTACAGCTGTGACTGTTATTTCTTGTTTAGTAAGTTCTTGGAGGATTAATCACTTTGGTATGAATCCTGTTAGTGGAGGTAGGCCAGCTAAGGATAATAGGGCTAGTATTAGGGTGGCATTAAGAACTGGGGTTTTTGTTCAGGAGGTTATTATTGTAGAGAGCTTTAGGGTTTTAGTTGTGTTGAGGGATAAGAATACGGCTGCAGTTATAAGGACATATAAGTAGAAGGTTAAAATTGAGAGTTTGGGGTCATAAATGATAATGACAGCTATTCATCCTATATGGGAGATAGATGAGAATGCTAGGATTTTGCGTGTTTGTGTTTGGTTTAACCCCATTCATCCTCCTAATGTAGCTGAAATAAGAGCTAGTGTGGTAAGTATTGTGGGGTTTAGTGAGGATGATGTTATGAAGAGGATTGTTATGGGTGGGAATTTCATTACTGTTGAGAGAAGTAGTGCAGTGGTTAGAGATGTACCTTGGAGAACTTCTGGGAATCAGAAGTGGAACGGAGCTAGACCAAGTTTGATGGCGATTGCTGCTGTAAGTAATAAGCAAGATGTTGGGTTTGTTAGTTGAGTGATATCCCATTGGCCCGTAGTTCAGGCATTGGATATACTTGAAAATAGGAGTAAGGCTGAAGCGGCAGCTTGGACTAGGAAGTATTTGATGGATGCCTCTACTGCTCGGGGGTGGTGGGATTTTGAGATGAGGGGGATAATTGCAAGTGTGTTAATTTCTAACCCGGTTCATGCTATTACTCAATGGTTGCTTGAGATGGTAATAGTTGAACCCGTAATAAGACTAAGTGTGCAGATAAGTTTAGCGTGGGGGTTCATTAGTAAGGGAAGGGGTTAAACCATCATTTTCGGGGTATGGGCCCGATAGCTTAGGGTTAGCTGACCTTACTAGAAAATAATATAGAGGAAGTATGAAGAGTTTTGATCTCTTTTGTGTAGGTTCGATTCCTACTTTTCTAAGTTTCTAGGAAATGAGAGGATTGGTAGACCTCTATGTTCACTTTATCATAGTGACCCTTTGGTTCAGGCACATTTCCTTAGTAAGGAGGGAGACCTGCATAGGAGATTGGCATGCTTGTATGTCATAAGCATAGAGCTAGTGTTAGGGGTAGGAAATTCTTTCAGAGGAGGTGTATAAGTTGATCGTAGCGGAATCGTGGATAGGAGGCTCGGACTCATAAGAAACCTGAGGAGAGTAATAGGGTTTTTATAGCTAGGGCTAGTGGGAAGAGTTCGGATGGGAGGTTGAGTGAACTTGGATTTAGGAATAAGATGGCAGTGAGTGTGTTTATTAATATAATGTTGGCGTACTCGGCTAAGAAAAATAGGGCAAAGGGTCCTGCAGCGTACTCTACATTGAATCCTGAGACAAGTTCTGATTCCCCCTCAGTTAGGTCGAAGGGCGCTCGGTTTGTTTCTGCGAGCGTAGAGATGTATCATATTATTGCTAGTGGTCAGGTAGAGAAGATTAGGTAGAGGGGTTCCTGAGTAATAGCAAGGGTGTTTAGGGTATAGTTGCCACTTAGCATGATTACGGATAATAGGATGATTGCTAGTGTTACTTCATAGGAGATAGTCTGTGCGACTGCTCGTAGTGCCCCAATTAGTGCGTATTTTGAGTTTGAGGCCCATCCTGACCATAGAATAGAATATACAGCTAGGCTCGATATTGATAGGAGAAATAATAGGCCTAGGTTTAGGTCGGTTAGGGAAAAGGGAAGGGGTAGGGGAATTCAGATGGTAATGGCTAGTAATAGGGCTAGGATGGGAGTTATGATAAATAAAAGGGGTGAGGAGGTTGTGGGGCGGATTGGTTCTTTGATAAATAGTTTTACCCCATCTGCTACAGGTTGCAGTAGTCCGAATGGGCCAACAATGTTTGGGCCTTTTCGAGCTTGTATGTAGCTTAGGACTTTTCGCTCAACTAATGTGAGGAAAGCTACTGCGATTAGAATGGGGATTGCATAGGAGAGTGATATAGTGAGATGGTTTAAAGCAGATAGTTGCATTGGAGTAAAGCTAGGGAGAGGACTTGAACCTCTGGGTAAAGGACTTAAGCCTTTTGCATTTACCGAGCTCTGCCACGCTAGCTAACCCTTTTCTAGGGTGTGAGTTATATGTGGGGGCTTTCTTCTTAGTTGAGTTGATTTCACTAATTAGAGGGAAGGCGTGCATATTTAGTATTGGCCTTACTTTTCCGGTCCTTTCGTACTGGGAAGAGTGCTGCATAGATAGAAACCGACCTGGATTGCTCCGGTCTGAACTCAGATCACGTAGGACTGTTAATCGTTGAACAAACGAACCCTTAATAGCGGCTGCACCATTAGGATGTCCTGATCCAACATCGAGGTCGTAAACCTCCTTGTCGATATGGGCTCTTGAAGGAGATTGCGCTGTTATCCCTGGGGTAGCTTGGTTCATTAATCAATTATATTGGGTCTGGTTACTGTTAGTACTTTGAGGTGTGGTTCTTAGTTAAGGTTTATGGTCTTATTTTTGGAGGATTCTTTTTTCTCCAAGGTCGCCCCAACCGAAAAATAGGGACCATTATTGCATATAAAGTGAGCCTCAGTAGGTTCGGAAGTTAAATGCATTGGTCCTCGATTTTTAAGTTCCACAGGGTCTTCTCGTCTTATGTCCATATTCCTGCTTTTGCACAGGAAGATCAATTTCACTGATTATCTGCAAGAGACAGTTAAGACCTCGTTTAGCCATTCATACAAGTCTCGATTTATGGGACAATTGATTGCGCTACCTTCGCACGGTTAGGATACCGCGGCCGTTAAACATAAGTCACTGGGCAGGCATCACCTTCAATACTTGTTGTTAGCTGAAGGCTATGTTTTTGGTAAACAGTCGGGCCTTTGGTTTGCCTAGTTCCTTTTGCAGATTTTAATCTTTCTAATAAGCGCTCCTGAGTTGGGTTAACAGGGTAATTCTATATGTGTTCTTGTTGGTGTAGATATAAGTCGGTCTGTTAATAATGTTAGATGTAAGCCTGCGCTTGAGAGAAGGATCTTCTAATTACTCATTTTAGCATTAATTCTCCTATTATCATAGGTTAGCCTGTTAGTGGTTGAGGGGTTCCTGATGTTTTTAGATTTTTAATATAAGTGAGCTTTGACGCACTCTCTAATGGTGGCTGCTTTAGGGCCTACGTGTGTTGGGGGAAATGAGTTACCCTCTGGTGTAGAATGTATTCTTCTTTAAAGGAGCTGTACCTCCTTTAAATTTCTCCTAACTCTCCTCATATATAAGGCTAATTAAGTGTCCGGGAGGGGAAAAATTAGGGGTGAACTTAGATTCGTTTTACAGGCAACCAGCTATCACCCAGCTCGATTGGCTTTTCACCTCTACTAACAAGTCTTCCCACTCTTTTGCTACAGAGACGGGTTCGCTCATGGTAGCTGCTTGTAAGTAGCTCGCTTGGGTTTCGGGGTGGCAAGCTTAAGTTCACTTTGCTTGAGTATTCTTGCTAAATCATGATGCAAAAGGTACAAGGGTTAGTCTTTGCTATTTCTTGCTTGCTTTTTCACTATTATTTCATCTTTCCCTTACGGTACGGAGGTCTCTATTGCGTCAAGTGACTTTTCTATCGCCTGTACTAAGTATATAGAATGTTTTAGTTTAGTGCTTTAGTTGATTGTTTATATGGAGGTAGAATTATAGTTGAGCTAGAGGAGGGCTTCAAGGCGGTCTTTGATTATGTAGACATCTTTCAGGTGTAAGCTGAATGCTTTGGATTTATAGCTACGCCTTGATATACTAAGTGCACCTTCCGGTACACTTACCTTGTTACGACTTGCCTCATCTTCAGCTGAGGAGATTATTATTTATAGGGTGCTTGTAGCTTGTGAGGAGGGTGACGGGCGGTATGTACGTGCCCTAGAGCCAGCTTAAAATAGACTCTCTTATTCTGTTTTACTGCTAAATCCGCCTTCTGAAGGTGATTTCACATCTTCTTTCGTGGATATTCTATGTTAGAAAATGTAGCCCATTTCTTCCATCTCATACGCTATACCTTGACCTGTCTTGTTAGCGAAGTGGCTATTGTGCTCGCTATTGTTCTTTCATTAGGCGGGCTGGCGACGGCGGTATGTAGGCTGTATTGGCAAGAGATGGCTGGGTGTATCGTGGGTTATCGATTATAGAACAGGCTCCTCTAGGTGGGTTTAGGGCACCGCCAAGTCCTTAGAGTTTTAAGCGTTTGTGCTCGTAGTTCTCAGGCGGATGCTCTGGTAAGGTGAGTATCAAGATTTAGGGCTAAGCATAGTGGGGTATCTAATCCCAGTTTGTGCCTTAGCTTTCGTGGGTTAAAGTTTATCACATGTGCTAAGATCATTTTCATGGTGGTCTTAGGTGCATCTTAGGCTTATGACAGCTTGGTTGCATTTTGATCTTAGTTGGTTGGATAGCGTATTACCACACTTTACGCCGATTACTGTTAGTTTGGGTCTCTTGTGTGACCGCGGTGGCTGGCACAAGATTTACCAACCCTTAAGGTCGCTATAACTAAGTCAAGTTTACACTTATTGCTTAATGTTTATTACTGCTGAATACCCGTGGGGGTGTGGCTAAGCAAGGTGTCTTGGGCTACTGGGAAAGTGTGCCTGATACCTGCTCCTTTCGTCTGGGGGAGACGTTAAGGGCATTTACACTGGGGTGCGGATACTTGCATGTATATGTTTAGCGAAAATTAACAGTAAGGTTAGGACTAAGTCTTTTGTCCTTAGGTAGGGTGGGTACCATCTTGGCATCTTCAGTGCCATGCTTTGATGCTTAAGCTATGAGGAC